CTTATCTTTTCGACGTTCATGTCTAGAAAAGGTGAGCCAAAAAGTGGAGCCTTGTGAGGAGCCCATAACTGGATGAGTCAGGCTGGCCAATTCAAGAATTTAAAGTCAAAGATGGATTGAAGGGCTTGTCAGGGAGCTTCATAGGGAATTGTAGGATCCCCTAGGTAAAAAGACTGCTGCCAACCAGGGGAAGATAGTCGTGAGGAAATCTGATTCCGCTGAGACAGACCAATTGTTTACTTCCCGTTCGCTTAGCTCTTTCGTCCCTTCCTTTTTCTACTATGCCTTGAGCCTGAAAGTATTCCTAAATAAATTCCCTTGGGCGGGATCGATCCTTTCTCTTCTTCTGGTCTAGTTAGTGACTTCGCTTCCCCTTGGGCTTAAACAATTTCATTGCCTTCTACGATTCCGAACTCCTGCGCCCCTTCTATTGACATATTAATGCCACTTATCTTCCCTTCTCTTCCTGGGGAAAGTAACTAAGCCTCATCTCTGTCACTCACTGAAGACAAAGCAAATCTCCAGACAATGGAAGTCCGTCTTTTTTTCTTCTCGGCCTAAGGACTGCTCTTCCTTCAAGGCCTCTATTAAAAAAGACGAGATCCTGTGGTCGAAGTACCAAACCAAAAAAGAAAGAACGAGTTGAAGCGGATTCTCGGGATGCCTAAGAGCCTATTCTTGCAAAAGCAAAGCCCTTCTTCGTCGCAAGAGACCCATTCCCTCAAAGGGGATTCGTTGCCATTTAGTAAAAGTAGTCAAAAGGATTCACAAAGAAAAAAAGTAAAGAAGCAGGAGGCGTAGCGGCAAAAAGAAAAGGGCAAGCAGGAAAGTCGGAACAACCTATGAGTGCACAACCCTCCCTACCAGCTCCAAGAGCGGATAAGGCGAAAACAAAGGCATTCGATGCATCTCGGAAAAAACCTCTGAAAAAAAGTCCAAACAAATCCCAAAAGCCTATTCGATAGGTATCCTTTTACGCTATTTGCTTCGATGCTTTACTACTCTTTCATGTCGGAAATCGGATTCTATTTGATCTTCTTTCTTGTCTGAGACTGATGCCAGCTTAGAAGGAAAGTAAGGCACTATTCGATTCGCTAATCAGGAAAGAGGCTTGACTCTTTCTTGTCGATCTCTATTCCTTCTCGTACATTAAGTATGTCACTTGCTTGAACTAGTAGCGGCTATTCCCCTCACAGCAGATAAGGCGCAAACAGCCTAAGACTCTTTCCTGTCCCCTGCTCTTCGATTAACAATTGAATTGCCTTGCTTTCCTTCTCCTATTGCTACTGCTTCTGATTCAATTGCGAAAATGGAACTAAAGGACCAATGGACAGCTTTCCTTGCCTCGAGCGCTAGGGAATTATCCAAAGGATGGGTGGGCTGAGCAAAGACTTCAAAGTAAGTTCAGGCTGACTTCTAAACTAACCAAATCGTGCAGAACTTCATCGAGAAAGGGATGCTGCTTGCCTTCCCTGAGTCCAAGAGGCCGATGCAGATCGACAAGTAGACGTTTCCTAAGCAGGTCCATACTGCCGGAGTTGCTAAAATGGAAGAAGAAAATCCGTTACCAGGTTTTGTCGACGACGATGAATGAATAAGGGAAACCCGGACTTGCCCAATATAGCATCTCCGTTAATTGTATTGAGCTAATCGGAGCACCGAGAAGTCACTCACGTCCGAAGCCGGAGGTTCGTGCTCAGTCTCAAAAGATCGTTTAGCACACTGGAACCAGGGACACCGTAGGGAGCTTCTTTGGAAGGCTTCTTGCTTTCCGAAGCACAGAACCCTTCTTTGGCTGGCCATGCTTGGCCGACTGCCTACTTTATTATCCCATCCACCGCCCTTCATCTAACTGCTTTAGTCAAGCAGTCACGTGCCTCTTCCATCCGTTCGGTCCTCGCTCTCAACGCAAACGGTAGTCAGGGAGTCAAGCAAACAAGCAAAGAGACTGAACACCTTCTGCTGAAAAACATTATCATTCCGCCTCAGATTCGTGAGAAACAGAATATGTTGGCGAATCCGTTGAATATTCATTAGTTGGCGAATCATCTGTTGTGGAATTGTCCGTTGGAAAATAATATGTAAGCTAATCGGCTGTCGGCTTCTATTCTCGATCCTCACCCACTGCCCATAATCAATGCGCATTAAAAGCGCTTCTAATGCCCTTCTCGAGTGAGAGTTCAGCAGCTTACGAGCCAACCTTTCCTGATCCCTTCCTGAATCTCCATCCGCAGCTGAATCCGCATCTCCATCTTCAGTAGTACCCGCATCATCATCTCCAACAGCTGCCCTCGAACCCTTGCCCAGATCAGAAATGGGAGCTTCGGTTCAGTCACATCGGTCACATCTTTCGGTTCGATGCTTTGAATCCTTGCTATCGTCCTTGGTCTCCCAACTTCAATCTCGGACAAGGAAAGCACTCGGTTCGTTCGACGGCTAAGTCTCTCGGTCCGTTCCTGTAATGTATGTCCCTCAGCCTAGTCGATCACACCCGTAGGACACGGTTAGTCAATCACTGGCCTTTGGCAAAAGAAATGCAAGGCTCCTCAAAGCTTAGCTTAATCCTTTGTTTATAAAGCAGCTATAGCTATAACTACGGAAAGCAGCAGCAGCGACTCCTTAATACGGCCCCTCAAGAATGCGCCTCGCTAATCAAGCTAAGTAAAAAAAAAAATAAAAAAAAAAAAGATACGTATACGAAACGGCACGGCGCACAAGTCGAGAGCCATCACTCCTCAATAAGCCCTTAGGCGAGAGGAAGAGGGACAGAGAGCTGGGAAGGAGGCTCGGGACCGGGCAGGGAAAGAATAGCCTCATTTCGTAGCCAAGTCAGTATACTTTCCACGGGTACTTTACTAAAAGTTTACTAAAAAAAGCATCTCTCAAGAAAATGGTTTCATCTTAGTCAACCGAGTGAATGCGGAATGATTGAACTGATTGATAGCTCTCTACGAGCTCTTGCCACTCTACTTAAGGAATAAAGATGAAACTTATCCACGGCACGGGAAGGAGGAGATGGCAAGACTAGCACTAGCTGCGGTAATGCCAAATCCAAGACCTGGAGCTAGCATTATTCCTCCCACAAATGAAATGGGACGTGGGATCTTTCTTACTTAAATCATTTAAAAAAAAAATTCAACAGATTCAACAACAGCAAGAACAGAAATATCAGCTAGATTTCCACGTTCAAGTCTAAGTAAAGCAGTCAAAGGAAAGCTAAGGATATAACGAAGGGCTATACTCTTTCTTACCTCACCTGCTAGCCCTTCTTAAAAGCAGAAAGCAGATAATAACCCATAAAAAAGCACTGACTGGCCCAGAGGACTCTTATAAAGACAAAGACGTAGACTGGCCTACTTTCTTGCTTTCTACTGGCCTTACTACGCGCAGGCTTGACGGAATCTTTCCAAGCACAGACAGATAGAAAGCGCAGACGGAGACAGGGAAAGACATATTCTAAAAAAAAAAGTACTTGAGCCGGGAGGTAGTCAACCGATTACAAAGATTATTGGCTGGAGGGTTATTCGCTGACTGAACTGATAGGATTAGATTATAAGGCGTAGGCCTATAAAGACAGAAAGGGAATGCGCAGACAATCAGCACTTTCTTCGGGTGACGAGGACACTACCTCAACGAAGACAGCCGGGTCGGGAGGAATGGGAAGACAAAAGGACAAAAAAGAAGTCCCTCGATCTAGGACAAGAGCTCTTCCATAGAAGGTGGAGGGTAGTGATGAGGCTGAAAGAATAAGGACTTGAGGCGGGATAGGAGGAAGAAATTTCGACGGGATAAGGTACACAGGCTCAAAAGCCATTGCCGCCGACTCACACGCTACTTCGAATCGCAGGGGATATTGAAACTAAGACTCATTCTGTCTAGTTACCTTCGCTAGCCCTTCCGGGGGTTCAATAGATGCTGATTCTGTAACAGCTTCTTCTTACTGAAAAATCAATGAAAGTAGAGCAAGGCCCGATAGCTACCTGTGCCGAAGTATGGACTCGAAAGAGAATGGAGTGGCGCCAAAGAATAAGAAATGAGACGGAATAGCAGAGAGGACTGAGAACTGGTAAAGTATAGGGGAATGCCACTCCTTCATAACAGAATCTCCAAGGCCACTTACCAATTCATTCTTGATAAAGTCCACTCAAGATTAACAGGATGGAAAACAAAGTGCCTCTCATTTGCTGCCAGAGCCACTCTTGTCAAGGAAGTTACATATGCCCTCCACAACTATGCTATGCAGACTTAGAAGTTACCAGTCAATCTTATTTCCACGGGGTTGCTTTAATTGCCACGTTAAGACAATCGTGGCCCTATCTCCGCCGCATGCCATTTTCGCCCTCGTCCAGGAGTTGAGAAAGAAAGAAAAAGACTGCTAAACTTCTTAGAGGAACTGAGAAACTTATTCGAGGGCAGGAGATTGATTTATTCACCACTTTGAGATATGGGAGTCTTTCCGCAGCATCCTTGATTGAGGAAAGAGTCTGAAAGAGATATAGGATTTACGAGACTGTCTGAGATTTATAATTAGAGTAATTGCTTTCTCGCTTTCTTCAACAGTAAGAGAAGGACTCATAGAACTAGTACCGTACTTACAGATAGACGAGAGAGTCTGATTCGAATGCCAGTCTACTTTCCGCCTGCTGATGAAGAAGTAGGTAGGAGATAGGATAAGTCAAAGTAAGGATCGCTAGGCTAGTGAGAAGAAAGCATTTCAAGCCTAGTCACCTTATCCAGGAATGAGAACCCATAAGTCTCATTCATGAACTTAATCGATAGGCCTCGGGCGAGGGGACATCACTCTCTCCTTGGATCAATGCCCCCATCAGCAAGCAATCAGTCTATGGCGCGCCAGAAAAGCTTTCACCTCCTGCATATTCTAGAAGTAGCAGATAGGATAAGAAAGTCTAGCGCGGATAAGAATCCCCTTGGTTACAGTTACATTCTTTCTTCTTCATTAAGTAAGAATATCTAGGTGAAATCCTAACTAACTAAGAAGCTAGGATAGATAAGTACGAAACCCCGCCTTCTTTGACCCTGAGACTAAGATATTAGCGGGATAGGCATGTAAAATAGCTTAGCTATCTATCAAAGTCTCAACCCGAAATGAAAGAGTCTAGTTCACTAGTTAGTCATCTAACTATCGATAGGATAAGTCAGTAAGGCTAGGAGGCGCTACTAAGGAGAGTATAGTCAGTCTCGCTAGTGACCTTTGCCTTCAATTGGAATAAAGGTCAGTTTGGAATAATAAGGGATAGTTAAATGAATTCTAAGGTAAGCTTTCTTAGCCGACAAGCCAGCCGCCCGTAGGCTCAAAAGATAAAAAATTTGGCAAGTGGTCCTCAAGGTGGGATGGGCCATTTCCTATTTCTAAAGTGTTAGCGGGCAAGGCCCATATTCCGCGAGAGGCTTCCCCAGTCAACATAGAGAAGGACAGTCGATAGAAGCAATCATCTGCAAGATTTATACGGGAAGGTGCACACTAGAGCCATTAATGGACATTCAAAAGTATAACCCTATACTATACTGTGGGAATCCGCAAGCTTGAAGCATATAGGGGCAGCGAGCCCTTAAAGTCAAGCCTCCAAACACGGCCAAGATTAACACAAAGTAAAAGAGCAACAAAATATATCAAAGCCGAATCACGGCCTTGTTCATCTCAAAAAGAGAAGACATGATCATAAAGAGGGTAAACTAAGAAGTTCAAAGAGAATTTAAAGCAAGACAGGTGCCAGACATAGCAAAAAGAAGAAAGTTCAAGGCAGAGAAGGAAAGAAATGAGCCTGCAGATCCTTAAAACCTTCAACCATTTCAGCTATCTTTTGTTCAGCAGCTTCTTGGTAGTTTGTCTTTTTGCAACATTCTTCAACTTTCATCAACTGAGGCAGACATGGTCTGGAGAAAGCAAGGACCTAAGGAAGGAGTGGGGTGACTTTCGAAGGGGGCAACGATGGCCATATCATATTTACCAGCCTATTCGTTGGCTAGGCTTTCTTTGGAAAGGGTACTAGACAAAGAAGCAGATAGAGAAAGGAGAGTCAAAGAGACCCTCCACCCCTTGCCCCTTGGACAGACAGGAGCGCCCTTTCTTTGAAAGGCGGACAGGCTTGACTCAGTGATTGGACAGTGGTACTGGAATGGTAGCAAGTCTACCTTCTTCTCTTTCCGATTGGTTGACTAAAAGTGCTTTCTTTAATATGTATCTCTCCGATTCTGGTTCATCCACTTCTTCTTCTATTGATTCATGTGCTATATGCACAACACATTGAATTCGATCCTACTCATTCTAAGACTTTCGTCACTTCAGCTCGCTTCCGACTTGCTTGCTACTATCGTCTTATAAGACAGACTGGTTTGCATTGGTAGCTATGCTTCGCCTCGCCATTTCGCTATTTCTAGTTTTAGCGGGAATGAATGAATCGGCAGAGGCTGATTCCCTTCCTTGGTAACCCCCTGGAGCCGCTGATTCGCCTTTGTCTTATTCGTCTTATTTATTCATCCTACTAGTTATATGGTCCACTTGCTGGCCTCTATTGGTTGAAGTACTATCAATGATGTTAAATTTTTATTTCGTTGGATGGGGACATTGTTGATGCTTCAGCTGATTGTTGGCGTCTTGCGCGTGCGTCACTATGTTGATGGTTCCTTCCCGTGTCCTCCTCAATCTGAAGGCGGAGACAGACAGGCTTTTAACTGAGCCAAACTCTCCTCTCCCGCTTACTGATTAGGCGAGGTATACCGCCTCAAACTTCACTCTTATTCGAGAGATGTTGACCACCGCTCCTATTCCTAATGCCGGGCTAAGTCTCGTTCCTATCGACGTAGCTTCTTTCTTAGCTACCGTTCTTTCCTGCCTTTCATCGAAGGATAGGGGTAAGGAGCTATAAGCACCTAGTTCAGGAGCAGCAGAGGCAGAGGAAGAGCACAACTGATTCGAACAAAAGATGTTCCGCTTCTCCAGCAGCCGATGTTCTGGCAAGCTTATTCTCTGGTCGAGTTGCAACCGATCTTCCGGTTTCGCTCGAGTTACTTAAGTCCCCTCGAACCTCATACTGAGCTTAGAGCCATCTCTGTGCTTTATGCCCCCCGATCCTCTATCTGCTCTCTCAGCTGCTAGATCTAGATCTGTGCTTTATGCCACGTCGTCCTCTCCTTTCGGTCGTAGACCCTCCCTGTGGCGCTAGTAATGCCATTCCCAGCCACTAAACCGGATATTGATTCTGTTGTGCCAGCATCTTCTCTCCCTAAAGCTTTAGTCGGTCGAGTCGCTTTGCTTTGTACCGCTCCTTATCGTATCGGTCGATCTGGTTCCTTTGGTTCACTCCTTGGAATGGAAGGTCTTCTGGCTGGGTCCGGTGGTAAGAATCACTTAACAGATAGCTCGCTACCTCTTTCCCTCAGGAGATATTGCCAGAGCTTCACTCCTCTCCCTATTATAGGTCGAGTAGCAAAGCCCATTGTCTCAGACCAGACTCTTTTCGAACCTCGGCTCGGCATCTTTTTCGGTGTCAGCATCTTTTTCGCCCCGCGCCTCTGTCTTTGGACGAGCATCTTCGAATCCCTATCGTCGAGTAATGGGTCCCCTCCGGTTGAAGACTCTCTTTCCTTGGCTTGGGATCACACCTTTCCAAACCCTAACTATAACTACGTAGTAGAGCCTGTTTAGTAATCTCCTTTCCTTGGTTGAGTTCCCCGCTTTCCCTTTCCTCGAAGTCAAGTAAGGTCCTATCCCGTGATGAAAAAGGAGGAAGTGAAAAGTTCCACTCCGATCCTATATTCAGTATAAGTCTAAAGGGCCCAACGTTCTATTCCCTCTATTTGAAGTGTTGGAGTGCTTTCTTTAGATTGTTTGAGTGAGAGTTCCCAGCCATATAGTTACAGTTATCCTATTTGCTTTCCTTCTACCTTCTAAAAACTGAAATCTTTTGCTTTGCCCAGAGGTTTCCCTACGAGAGTTCTATACGAGGGGTAAAAACAAGGCAGTTGCATTGACAGTTTATGCTGCCTTGAAACGAGTAGCAATTGCAGTGGAACTTTCATTTGCTGCGGTTTGAGTTCTCGGTCTAGGTGAGGGCCTTCTTTCATCGCGTTATGTTATGTTACATCCCGCCCAGAGCCAATCCCAGCGGTTTCAGATCTAGGAGATGTGGGAGAAGGTTTTCCTATCCCAGTGAGGAAGGCATTTATTGAGTAAGTGAGTGAGCCTATGTGCTCTCAGATGGCTCTTGATCGGAAGGAGCTTTTTAGTTCAATATCTTACTCGCCCTCGGCCACTATATAATATGCTTTATTCCTTTAAAACGAAAGGAGAAGTCTCGCTATACCCCTTGGATGAGTAGTTGATCCCACTTCCATTGCTAGGCCATCCTAAGTCTCTAAGTCGTAAGCTCTTCTAGTTCTAGTTTGAGTGCTAGTATAAACCTATCTAACTTTTGAAGAAAGCTAAGCTCTTCCGGCGATGGGCCATTCCCTCTAATCCATTGGTTGTTCGCTTTCTCCCATAAGCCTATTCTAGTAGTCCTCCATTGGTCCTTGAAAGAAAAGGAACTGGCAGAAAGCCTGGAAAAATGTCTGGAAGGAAACAAGAAATACGCTACTGGAAAGATCCTTGGGGAAGATAGAACTCAAACTACAAGAAAGGAAACTGGCTTGCTTGCTCACATGCTATTAGCTCACCGACTTGATTCCTTTCCTAAAATCCCTACTCGCTTAAGATTAAGATACAAAGTGACTCGCCCCAAGGGACTTAAAGACTTTCAAACTAACTTGCTTTTCTGTAAAGGCTATCAAGCCCGGAGAGAAGAGAGCTCACTTTTCCTTGCTGCCCCATAAGCTCCTATCCCGTCGCTTGCTGGAACATCTCGCTTTTTCCTTAAACACAGAACAGAAGGAATCCTACTAGCGCTAGACGGAATGACACTAGGACCTAACCTAATGGTAAACTGGTGAAAGATTAGGAAATCCTACTCCCCCGTGTAACGGACAGGGAATCAATCATACTATGATCGTCAAATCCAATCCTACGCTGTCAATAGAACCGTCGGCCTAGAACCTCTAATCAATAGGAGCTAATAAGACTCTCCCGGGGAATTTGACTCAGACTCCCCTGGCTAATATGGTTCCGGTGGAATAGGCGGACATAGAATACGGGGAATGCGCATACTGTGAATAAGACCCCTCATTGAAGTAGGAATTAGACCAAGGCTATACAAGCCCGGATGCTACTACATGTACTGCTGCCAAAGATCTCTTCTCCCCCATCCTTACACCAAGAAAGGTACTTTGTTACTAGCCAGGAACTCTCAACGTATCCCTTAAAAAGAAACTCATTGGCGCACTACTCCCTTCAAAAGGAATGCAAAAAAGAAAGAATAAAAGGCGGAAGGCAGAATCAAAGGAAAACAACAACCCCTTAGCTCCTTTTGTTTGGCTCGTTACGCTCCTTAGTAAGCGGATTGGTGGAACTTAAAGGCACTTTACCCTTGACCTTACTGGCTTTCTTTTCTTCCTTTCCTAGCCCCCCATAGAAGAAAGGCATCGAAGCTACTCTATTATCAGCGAAAGAGTTCTGACTTTGGAGGTGAAAAGCAAGAAAACCGCCTGGCAAGAAAAGAAATTGGCTGGGCAACTACTCTTTCATCTTGAAGCATAGGCTTATACTCCTTATCCTACTGGCACTGAATAACTGGCAACTGACACTCCAACTGCGCCTGGCTCGCTATCGAAAGAGAGTCCAACTGCTGGAACTGCCACTGGAACTCAAACTCAAACCGCAGGGAAGGAAACCCCATCCAAGAGAACTGGCAATGCAGCGGTTCCTCCATAATAGCTATGAAAAAGGGAAGTGGAATTTCTCCACGAAAGGTAAGGAAGAACTGTGGTTCAACTCCACAGCGTGGTTAGAGCAGCACCACAAGCCAATCAACCAACAAATAGATACGCTTCACAGAAAGAAGAGATAGAATCCAGCTTTTGTTATCAGGAGTGCAAGTTCCCAACATCGCTCCGGTTGGAATTAGAGAAACTAAGTTCGTTTCGGTATTAGAAGCTAAGATATTGTTTGTACGAGCATCGTGATAATTTACTCTTAGATTGAATATCAACCCGGCCCTTAACGAGCGAAACCCTCGTTATAGGACTTGAGCCAACGTTATGGAAGTTATGAAGAGGCTTAAGAAGGCGCTGACTTAGATAATTGCCTATGGGAAATATCCTCCTCTTCCCAGCCCCCGCATCCGTGGAATAAGCTAGGCGACCTGGAGAACCACGACTCAACTCGTAGTCTCTAGGGTTACTAAACTTATTGAACGAATGGAAAAACTCCATAGATTCTCTATTTTAAATCTCTGAGAGTAAGTCATTCGTCTGGTCGTATGGATAACGAACCAGGTGAGACCACAGTGGATAGCCTATATTGCGCACCAGTTCCTCATAAGGGACTGAACCAGGAGTAATCCCAGCCAGTGTTTTCGGAACACTGTGGGCGATCATTAGGCAATACTGTATCTCATCTCTAAGCTTAGTAAGCCACCCTTCTTGTCTTTTGAACGATAAAGTATAGCTTTCCAGGTTGGACAGAAAGTAACGCCTTGACACAGAGGCATACTTTCTATCTTGGGGCAGTACCTAACTAAAAGGTACCTAGAGTAGCGGACAATATCTATGATACGGTCACGCCACTGGTCGGTAACCTGAGAAGGAGACACAATAGACTCCAAGATACTTCGGTCAAGCCGTTTGGCAAGCCGATTAGACGGAATTAGTGGTTTAGGTCTTACCCAGTGTCGGCTTGCTTCGCATAGGCTGCACACGGTGCGGTACACTGAACACCAACGAAATATCGAATAAAAAGTTGATAAAGTACACGCAACTAGATGATTCAAGTCGGAAGTAGTGCTTTCTACGGTACGATCCGAAACTAGGCAAAGAGCTTTCTTCTATTATTTTAAGATATTTTATCTCGAGTTACCGTCGCATCAACAGGAAAGAGCCAAGCAACGGTTACGAGAGCAGCTTCTATTGCATCAAGCACTGGATACGATCACACCAACAAGACCAGAAAGACCGGCTAGGAGAAGATCTGATTCAATAGCTGCCTACTCTGGGCATGAATGTGCAGCTACTTTTCTTTTTATTATAAATCTATAAAGATAAAATAATTCAACTGACTTCCCTTTAAAAGCTGGCCAATTCCTTCTCATCGAAGATGTCCATTCAGAATTGATATTTCGAGAGGCATATGAATAGTTAATTTAATCTCTCCCATGCATTCACTCCTCTGTCGGAAAAAGAACAGAGACTTACCAGACTGCTTAATTGAATTACCACTAATCAACCAATTGATACACTCCTTGCTTACAGGAAGCAGCATCCCAAAGAGAGAAGGGGGAAGTAATAAGTCGACCAATCCCATGTATTTCACTTACACCAGCAGGCTCACCATTCAACTCCAAGGAATCGAAACAGCTAGAAGGAGTTAGAGGTAGGGCGAGGAAAACGCACTTTTTCGCTTTTCGAGTGAAGAAAGGAGTCGGTGCACTTCGGCATAAGCCTTACTATTCATATAACTCTGTAAGCTGTCCTCCTCAGGGAAAAGAACAGTCCACGCATGAGCAAGTATTAAACTCTAACTGAACCCGGGGTTAGTAAAGATAGTTTACCTCCCCTGCCCACGAAGTACGAAGTGAGGGAGGTGTGCTTTCGTGCTTTGAACTAACCTTTACGCACTGAAAGCTCACGAAGGGACTACTTCCTTTCGATTTTAGGACTTTGATTGAATGAGATTCTAGATATCAAAACAGGAAGTTGCTATTTGAACTCGAAGCAACTGACCAACATTCCCCCCCGGTCTCTATCCTTAAGGAAGTCATGCTTTTGCCCTTTTGAGTTAGTCCTTTGGAGAACGGACTGTTACTAATCCGATGGAAAGAATCCTTGATCTCATCCAGGGAACGGAAACACAAGCTGTCAACTAAGGAAAGGAGAGAAAGCTGCTTTTGGCTTCAGCGTTCCTGCTCCGTTGATTTTGACTTCTGGGGATTTCGAGGAAAGAGCCCCTTTTCCTTTTGCAGCTTTCTTTTGCCTAAGATATTCCTGCAATAAACAGAAGAAAGTTTGTTAGACAACAGAGACATAGAGACGTCGAAGGCATGTTGAAAGCAAACTGACTCTTTGCTTTGCTTCGGAGGCACTGTCTTCTTAGAAGATTCCGCAGGCCCCTTTGCTCCAGAAGTCTTTTTGGATAAAGCTGCTGACAAAGCAAGACAGGTCAGATATCCAAGTCATGGAAGAGACAGTCACAATTCAGAGACAAGGTAAGTAAACTGACTCTTGATTCTCTTTGAGGCTCCTTCACTTTCTTTGTGGCTGTACAGAAGTAGAATCCGCCTTTCTCTTCTCCGAGACTTTATTCTGAGGAGTCACGACTTGGTTGGATTTCTTCTTTTCACTTACTTTCGGATTCTTTTCGAAGGTAAACCCCTCCAACACATCAGCCATAT